TTATGGGGTAGGAAATTATTTGTATGATTTCATTATGGGGCTTGTGTCAGATTTAGTATTGATTTATTAAAAAAAATGCGCGTAGATCTAGGGACGAAGCACTGTAGGGGGGTGGTGAATATCAAAGCAGAGGATCAGTTTTGTAAGGGGGAAGGGGGGTTAAAACCTCTATAAGATAGGGTTTTTTGAGTCCGGGGGGATAATAAAGTACTATGTCCTGTAACCATTAATTAAATAACACCTGTTGGTTGTGCTAGTCCAATCAAAAATACACACAGGTCCAGCTACAATTTATTTGACTGTGACGGGGCCTTTCTAAGGCCATAGCTGAGTCGGTGCAAGTTCCCCCCCAAAAATTAAAAAATACCAAATGTATGAAACCTCAGTTATGTTAGGCATGGGCTGATTAGTCATGAGTCCATCGAGATGTCTTATTTAAGGGGAACGAGTGGGCGATTTTAAGTTAAAATGGTCCTGAAGTAAGAACCAGATGTCTTATAAAGATCATTACTAGCTACCCCCACGGGGTATGGGCCCGGTGCGAGAAGGGGGATCCCTGCCAAGCGGGTTGCTGGTTTCACGCGGCATGGTGATTAAGCTCGTGATCTAATGGAGCGACCATAGGATATAATGGGGGTGAAATTAAAGGGGACATATAATATGTAAGAGCATGCATATTATGTAATATGTAAAATTAATAATAAATAATACGGACTTTAACTTATCGTATGGAAAATAAATGAATGCACAATAATACATAGCATGTATATATGAATATTTACAAGGAGAGACTAAATATTAGCATGTACATGTGTATGTGTATGTGATGTGTACAGTAAAATGTTTTTAAAACAAATTACTTTTAATACTGACATAGTACTGTGATGTTGTGGTAATTGTACAATAAGCTTTTTCAAGGAATAGTTTATGTAGAATTCCAGCTTTGGGTGTTGGTGGTGAGGTTTAATGTCTCTTCCTTGAGTCTTAGGGAGGAATGGAGTTCTCCTTTTCCGGTTTACAAGACCGGGGTATTTTGTTATACTACAAAGACTCTTCATTTTAGGAGTTTATTTTCAATAAGGCCGGCTGTTGGTATTAGCACTAGGATTAGGAGGAAGTATAGGATAGATGCTAATTGGCCTACAATGATATATGGGTGTTCTACGGGTTGGCCTCCAATTCATGTTAAGGTTAAGAGGTCCGCGATTAGGGTTCAAAATAGGAGTTGGCTGAAGGGTCGGAATATTATGCTTCGTTGTTTGGATGTTTGAAGTATTGGGATAAAGATTAGGACGAGGATGGAAAGTAGTAGTGCTAGGACTCCTCCAAGTTTATTAGGGATTGATCGTAAGATTGCGTATGCGAATAGAAAGTATCACTCTGGTTTGATGTGTGCAGGGGTGCTTAGTGGATTTGCTGGGGTATAGTTATCAGGGTCTCCTAGTAGGTCGGGGGTGAATAGGGTTAGTGCTAGTAGGGTTAAGATTAGGAGTAAGGCACCTAGGATGTCTTTGATTGTATAATAAGGGTGGAATGGGATTATGTCTATATTGGATGGGATTCCTGTGGGGTTATTGGATCCTGTTTCGTGTAGGAATAGCAGGTGAACGGCCGCTAATGCTGTGATGATGAACGGGAGGATAAAGTGGAAAGCGAAAAAGCGTGTTAGTGTTGCTTTGTCTACGGAGAATCCACCTCAGATTCATTCGACTAAGGTAGTGCCAATATAAGGGATTGCTGATAAGAGGTTGGTGATGACGGTTGCGCCTCAGAATGATATTTGTCCTCAGGGCAGGACGTAGCCTACAAATGCAGTGGCTATGACTGCTAGTAGTAAGAGTACACCAATGTTTCATGTTTCTTGGAATATATAAGAGCCATAGTATAGGCCACGTCCAATGTGGGCGTATAGACAGATGAAGAACATGGAGGCTCCGTTTGCATGTAAATAGCGGATGAATCAGCCATAGTTGACGTCTCGGCAGATGTGTGCGACTGATGAGAAAGCAGTTGAGGTGTCTGGCGTGTAATGTATTGCTAGAAATAATCCTGTTAGGATTTGTATAATTAGGCAAAGGCCTAGTAAGGAACCAAAATTTCATCAAGAGGAGATATTAGGTGGAGTGGGTAGATCAATGAATGCGTCATTGAGGATTTTTATTAGTGGGTGTGTTTTTCGGATGTTGGTCATTAGGGTTCTTGTAGTTGAATTACAACGATGATTTTTCATGTCATTGGTCATGGTTGGAGTCCATGTGAGAATAATGGCAATATATATTGTTTTTATTATGAGCACTATTTTTGTAATTAGTCTTGTTGGGGTTTCTTCGAAACCTTCGCCGATTTATGGTGGTTTAGGGTTGATTGTGGGTGGTGCTATGGGATGTGGAATTGTTTTTAGTTTTGGGGGCTCATTTTTAGGTTTAATAGTATTTTTAATTTATTTAGGAGGAATGTTAGTTGTGTTTGGTTACACAACGGCTATGGCTACTGAACAGTATCCCGAGGTTTGGGTTTCTAATAAAGTTGTACTTGGGGGATTTGTTTTGGGTCTAGTGTTAGAGTTATTAGTGGTATTGTATGTTTTGGAGGGTGGAAAAGTGAATATTGTATTTGAGTTTAATGGGTTGGGGGATTGAGTTATTTATGATACAGGGGACTCTGGATTTTTTAGTGAGGAGGCTATGGGGATTGCTGCGTTGTACAGTTATGGTACTTGATTGGTTATTGTTACTGGGTGATCTCTGTTTATTGGTGTAGTGGTTATCATGGAGATTACTCGGGGTAATTAAATAGTAGTATGCTGAGAATTATAGTGATGAGGAAAGATAGGAAGTAGAGTTTGATAAGCCCTTTTTGGTTTGAAGTTAGTGTGGAGGCTTTTAGTTGAATGAGAGCTGTTGTTTTTGGTAGAATTGTTTCTGTTCAGGTTAGGTCTAATAAGGAGGTTGCGAATTTTTGACTTATTGTTAGAACTAGATGAGGGGGTAAGCGGTGTATGATTGTAGGGAAGTAACCTAATAGAGTAGAAAATTTAGTAGAGTCTGATGAGTAGGGATACTTTAGGTTTTTTGAGTAGTTGTTAATTTCAAATGCAAGAATAAAGCCTAGAATTGTTACTATAAGGGCTGTTAATTTTAGATATAGGGGTATAGTCACTAGAGGGGTGTTTATTGGGGGCATGCTGTTGGAGAGGATGAATCCGGCAAAGATGCTTCCGATTAATAGGCGTTTAATAGGATTGATTAGCATAGGGTTATTTTCATTAATGTTTATGAGAGGAGGGAAGCGGGGTTGTTCTAGTAGAGTAAAGAAAATGATACGAGTGCTGTAGATAGCTGTTATAGAGGTGGCAATTAGTGTTAGTAATAGGGCTCAGGCGTTGGTATAAGACGAAGTGGCGGCTTCAATGATAAGGTCTTTAGAATAGAATCCTGTAAGGAATGGTATTCCTGTTAGTGCGAAACAGCCGATGATTAGGGCAGTTGTGGTGAAGGGGAGGATTTTATACAGTCCTCCTATTTTTCGGATATCTTGCTCATTATTTAAGTTATGGATGATAGAGCCAGAACATAGGAACAACATAGCTTTGAAGAAAGCGTGTGTGCAGATATGTAGGAATGCTAGGTGTGGTTGGTTGAGGCCTAGTGTCACTATTATTAGGCCGAGTTGGCTAGAGGTGGAGAAAGCAATGATTTTTTTGATATCATTTTGGGTTAAGGCACAGATAGCTGTGAATAGGGTGGTAAGGGCGCCTAGAGAAAGTATTATTGTTTGAATAAATTTATTATTTTCTGTTAGAGGGTAGAAGCGGATAAGTAAGAAAATTCCTGCTACGACTATTGTGCTTGAGTGGAGTAGGGCTGAGACTGGAGTGGGGCCTTCTATTGCTGAGGGTAGTCAGGGGTGTAGACCAAATTGGGCTGATTTTCCAGCTGCGGCTAATGTAATTCCTATGAGAGGGAGGATTGGAGGGTTTTGGTTAAGTGTGAAGATTTGTTGTAGGTCTCATGCATTTGTATTATGTAGGAATCAGGCTATGGATAGAAGGAATCCAATGTCTCCGATGCGGTTATATAGGATTGCTTGAAGGGCAGCTGTGTTAGCATCTGTTCGTCCGAATCATCAGCCAATTAATAAGAAGGATATGATACCTACTCCTTCTCACCCAATAAATAATTGGAAGAGATTGTTAGCTGTGACAAGGATAAGTATGGTGATGAGGAAGATGAGTAAATATTTGAAGAATTGGTTGATGTAGGGGTCGGAGTGCATATATCATATTGAAAATTCCATGATAGATCATGTAATGAATAGTGCTACGGGTATGAATATAAGTGAAAAGTAGTCTATTTTAAAGCTGAGTGTTAATTTAAGAGTGTGGATGGTGATTCAGTGTCAGTTTGAGATAAGTATTTCTTGATTTGTGTGAATAAATATTGTTATTGGGATCAGGCTGGTAATGAAAGCAAAGAGGGTTATGTTTTTTACATAATGTTGGTATTTATTATTTTTGTAGAAGTCTGTGCTAGATGCTATAATAGGGGCTATTAGTATAAGTAGTGTGAGTAGAGTGGAAGAAGTAAATAAGTTTATTACTTTTATTTGGAGTTGCACCAATTTTTTGGTTCCTAAGACCAATGGATAACTACTATCCTTTAAAAGCTTGAAAAAGCCACATTGTTAAGTGCGGAACGCATGAATTAGCAGTTCTTGCAATTCTTTTTCGGTAAGTAAGAAGGTCTTATCTTCTGTTTTTAGTTTCACAAACTAATGGTTTTTTTAAACTATACTTACAATAGAGAGGACCTAGAATGATTTTAGGGTTTAGTGATAGGAGTAGGAGAGGGATAATGTGTAGAGCTATTAAGGCATGTTCTCGTGTAAAAGTAGGGGTGAGGTTGTTAATATGGTGTGTGTGTTTGCCACGTTGCGTTATGATTAGTATGTATAGGGAGTAGAGGGCTGTGATTACAATATTTACTCCTATAAGGATAATAGTAAGGTTTGATCATGAGAAGGTTGATATAATTACGAGCAATTCTCCGATTAGGTTAATAGTAGGAGGTAGGGCAAGGTTTGTTAAGCATGCTAATAGTCATCAAGTAGCTATTAGTGGAAAAAAGATTTGTAGGCCTCGTGCTAGGATTATAGTTCGGCTGTGGATGCGTTCATAGTTTGAGTTTGCTAGGCAGAATAGTATGGAGGATGTAAGGCCGTGGGCAATTATTAGGGCGGTAGCTCCTATGTAACTTCAAGGGGTTTGGATAAGGACAGCTGCAATGACGAGTGCTATGTGGCTGACTGAGGAGTATGCGATTAGTGATTTTAGATCTGTTTGGCGTAGACAGATAGAACTGGTTATGATTATTCCCCATAGGGATAATACAAGGAAAGGGTATGCTATGTGCTCTGTTAGGGGGTTAAGAATTGATGTGATTCGTAGTATTCCATAGCCTCCGAGTTTTAGTAGTACGGCTGCAAGGACTATTGAGCCTGCAATGGGGGCTTCTACATGTGCTTTGGGTAGTCAAAGGTGTAGCCCATAAAGGGGTATTTTTACTAGAAAGGCTATTATACAAGCTAGCCATATAAAAGTGTTAGATCAGGAGGTTGATAATGGTTGAGCTCAGTACTGTAATAATAGGAAGTTTAGGGAGCCTACTGTGTTTTGTAAGTATGTTAATGCTACTAGTAAGGGGAGAGATCCTATGAGTGTATAGAATAAGAAATAGAGTCCTGCGTTAAGTCGTTCTGTTTGGTTGCCTCAGCGGGTAATGATGATGAGGGTAGGAATTAATGTGGCTTCAAATATAATATAAAATATAATTAGTTCTATAGCAGTGAAGGTTATAATTAGGAGGACTTGAAGTAGGACTAGCATTGTAATGTAGAGTTTTTTTCGGGCAAGTGGTTCCTTTATAAGATGAGATTGACTTGCTATTAGTATTAGGGGGAGAAGTCATATTGTTAGCATTAAGAGTGGTGCAGAAAGGGGGTCAGAGAAGAATATTAAAGAGTAATTAAGGCTATTATCGTTAAATTGATTAAGTAAGAGTAAACTTGTAAAGCTAATTAATAAGCTATGGGTTGTAGTATTGATTCAGATAAAGTTGCTCTTTGATAATCAGGTCAGAGGTATGAGCATGATAGTAGGAATAATAAATTTTAGCATTGGAGGAGGTTAAGGTTTTGTACATAGTCAGTACCATACGTGTTGGAGACTATGACTAGTAAGGCTAGTCCAATAGCTGCTTCGCAGGCTGCAAATACTAAGAGAATGATTGGTATCATGTTGGCTAAGGTAAAGTGTGTATTTAGGATTGTAAGAGTCGCCAAGATGAATAATGATAATACTATGCCCTCTAGACATAATAATGCTGATATTAGGTGGGATCGGTACATTAATAAGCCTGTGAGAGATACTGTAAAGGCAACTAGAATATTAATGTGGACTAGAGACATTTGGTACTTGTGAATTTAGATCACAGTCTAATGGGTCGAAACCATTTATTTTACTTTAAACTAAGTACCATATTTATCTCACTCTAGGCCTTTTTGGGTTCATTCATAGGCTAGGCTAGCTGCTAGTAGGGAGATTAGGAATAAGGCCATAAGAAGTATTGTTGTTAAATTATTTGTTTGGATTGCTCAAGGTAGGGGAAGTAGGAGAGCAACTTCTAGGTCAAATAAAAGGAAAGTAATTGCAACTAAGAAGAATTTTATGGAGAAGGGTAGACGAGCAGATCCTATTGGATCAAAGCCACACTCATAAGGGCTAGTTTTTTCTGCATAGGTATTTAGCTGGGGGAGTCAAAAGGCAACAAGTATAAGTAGTAGGGCTAGGGTTGTATTTGTTAATAATGTTAATAGAAGGTTTATTGTTCTTTTTCGGGGTGTACCGAAACTAACTGATTGGAAGTCAGTTGTACTTATTAATACTAAAAGGACTATGAGCCTCATCAATAGATTGATACATAGAGGAATAATCATACAACATCTACGAAATGTCAATATCAAGCAGCGGCTTCGAAGCCAAAGTGGTGGTTTGATGTGAAGTGGAATATTATTTGACGTATGAAGCAGACGATAAGGAAGGTGGATCCGATGATGACATGTAGTCCGTGGAAGCCTGTGGCTACGAAGAAAGTAGAGCCGTAAACTCCATCTGAGATTGTAAATGGGGCTTCATAGTATTCTGATGCTTGGAGTAGGGTGAAATAGAGACCGAGTATGATTGTAATGAAGAGAGCTTGGAGTATGTGTTTGCGGTTACCTTCTATGAGACTATGGTGGGCTCAAGTAATAGATACACCAGAAGCTAATAGTACAGAAGTATTGAGGAGTGGGACTTCTAGTGGGTTTAGGGGATGGATACCTGTTGGTGGTCAGGAGCCTCCTAGTTCAGGAGTAGGGGCAAGGCTTGAGTGATAAAAAGCTCAGAAAAAGCCTGTAAAGAATAGGACTTCTGATAAGATAAATAGGATTATGCCATATCGAAGTCCTTTTTGAACGGTTGGTGTGTGGTGACCCTGGAAAGTGCTTTCTCGGATGATATCTCGTCATCATTGGTATATTGTTAAGATATTTGTTAAAAAACTTAAGGTTAGTAAAATTATTGAGTTGAAATGGAATCATATGATTACGCCTGATGTTATGAGGAATGCTGAGAGAGCTCCTGTGAGTGGTCAAGGACTGGGATTTACTATGTGATATGAGTGGGTTTGGTGGGTCATTATGTATTGTCTTGCAAGTATAGGCTTACTAGTAGGGTGAATACGTAGGCTTGGATTAGAGCTACAGCGAATTCAAGGATGATTAATAAGGTGAGAATAATAAATGTGATAAGAGCCGTGAATAGACTAATGCTTATTAATGCAAGGGTTGCGCTTCCAATTAGATGTAGTAGTAGGTGACCTGCTGTGATATTTGCTGTTAGCCGCACTGCTAGGGCTATGGGTTGAATAAATAGGCTAATAGTTTCGATTATTACTAATATGGGAATTAGGAAAGTGGGTGTGCCTAGTGGTAAAAGGTGAGCTAGAGATATTTTTGTCTTATTACGGAAGCCGATAAAAATGGTGCCAGCTCATAATGGAATAGCTATGCCTAAATTTATAGAGAGTTGAGTAGTAGGTGTGAATGAGTGAGGTAATATTCCAAGAAGATTTGTGGAAGCGATGAAAAGGAAAAGTGAGATGAGTATTAGGGATCAGGTTTGTCCCTTGGGGCTATGTGTAATTATTAGTTGTTTTGATGTGAGTTTAGTAAGTCATTGTTGGATAGCGACCATGCGGTTATTGATTAATCGATTTGGTGTTGGAAATAGCATGGTGGGAAATATAATAATTAGGGTAGTAATGGGAATACCTAGTATAACTGGGATTATGAAAGAGGCAAATAGATTTTCGTTCATGTATAGTTTCAAGGGGTTTGTTGTTTTTGTAGTTTGGTGTCTACTGGTTTAGGGGAAGGAGAGTAAAAGTGCTTTGAAATTTTTAGTTGAAGTAGTGCAAACAGGGTGAAGATCATAGAGAGAATGGTAAGAAGCCATGTTGATGTATCTAGTTGTGGCATATCACTAAGGGGAGTTTATAACTCTCAATCTTTAACTTAAAAGGTTAACGCTAATTTAGCTTCTTAGTGAAATTATAATATGGATGTAGATCATTTTTCAAAATTCTCTAATGGTACTAGTTCGAGAACGATTGGTATAAAGCTGTGATTAGAGCCGCAAATCTCTGAGCATTGCCCATAGAATAGACCAGGTCGTGTTGATATTAGGGTTGTTTGGTTTAGGCGGCCAGGAATTGCGTCTGTTTTTAGGCCTAGGGAAGGGACAGCTCATGAGTGTAATACATCTTCTGAGGAGACTAATATTCGAATTGTCATTTGTATGGGTAGAACCATTCGATTATCTACTTCTAATAATCGTAGTTCGCCTGGTTTTAGATCTGGGGTTGGAATTATGTATGAGTCAAAGTTTAGGTCTTCGTAGTCGGTATATTCATAGCTTCAGTATCATTGATGTCCTATTGTTTTTACGGTAAGAGAGGGGTTATTAATTTCGTCTATTATGTAGAGAATTCGTAGAGAAGGCAGGGCGATTATGATTAGAATAACGGCTGGGAGGACGGTTCAAATAGTCTCTACTTCTTGAGCGTCTATTGTACTAGTGTGAGTTAATTTGGTTGTTAGTATTAGTGTAATGATATAAAGAACTAAGGAGCTGATTAAGAAGACGATCATCAATGCATGGTCATGAAATTGTAGAAGTTCTTCTATAACGGGTGATGCTGCGTCTTGTAAGCCTAGTTGAAAGGGATAAGCCATGGAGATATACAGGATTTTCACTTGTGATTTAACTTTGACAAAGTTACGTAAGACTTTACTAATATCTCGTTCATAAAGAAAGACATAATGGTTATGATGTTGGCTTGAAACCGATTAGAGGGGGTTCGATTCCTTCCTTTCTTGAATATTTTAAGTTGACGTATACTGGTTCTTCGAATGTGTGGTATGGTGGAGGACACCCGTTTAGTCATTCAAGGTTTGTGGAAGTGAGGTCTACCGCTAATACCTCTCGTTTAGATGCGAATGCTTCTCAGATAATAAAGATTATTAGTATAACTGCTGTTAGTGAGATAAATGAGCCTATTGATGAAATGGTGTTTCATGTTGTGTAAGCATCTGGATAGTCAGAATATCGGCGAGGCATTCCAGATAGGCCTAGGAAGTGTTGTGGGAAGAATGTCATATTTACACCTACGAATATAATTACGAATTGAATTTTTGTTCATGTTGGGTTGAGTGTATACCCTGAAAATAGTGGGAATCAGTGAACGAAGCCTCCTATGATGGCAAAGACAGCTCCTATTGAAAGCACATAGTGAAAATGAGCAACTACATAATAGGTGTCATGAAGGATGATATCTAGGGATGAGTTAGCTAGGATAATACCGGTTAGACCTCCTACTGTGAATAAGAAGATAAAGCCTAGAGCTCATATTAGGGCAGGAGATCATTTAATATTTCCTCCGTGAAGTGTTGCTAGTCAACTGAAAACTTTTACTCCTGTAGGAATTGCGATAATTATAGTAGCTGATGTAAAATATGCTCGTGTGTCCACGTCTATTCCAACTGTGAACATATGGTGAGCTCATACAATGAAGCCTAGGAAACCAATAGAAACTATAGCTCATACTATTCCCATATACCCAAAAGGTTCTTTTTTCCCTGAATAATAAGTAACGATGTGTGAAATTATTCCAAAGCCGGGTAGAATTAAAATATATACTTCAGGATGGCCAAAAAATCAGAATAAGTGTTGATATAAGATTGGGTCACCTCCTCCTGCTGGGTCGAAAAAGGTTGTGTTTAGATTTCGATCGGTTAGTAGTATAGTAATTCCGGCTGCTAGAACAGGTAATGATAGTAAAAGTAAGACTGCTGTGACTAAGACTGATCAGACGAAGAGGGGTGTTTGGTATTGAGTTATAGCGGGTGGCTTTATATTAATGATAGTTGTGATGAAGTTAATAGCTCCAAGGATTGAAGATACACCGGCTAAATGTAGAGAGAAAATAGTAAGGTCTACCGAGGCTCCTGCATGTGCCAGATTTCCGGCTAGAGGAGGGTAAACAGTTCAGCCTGTACCTGCGCCGGCTTCAATTATTGAAGATGCTATTAGTAGTAGAAAGGAAGGGGGGAGTAGTCAGAAGCTTATGTTGTTTAGACGAGGGAATGCTATGTCAGGAGCTCCGATTATTAAAGGGACTAATCAGTTCCCAAAACCTCCAATTATGATAGGTATAACTATAAAGAAAATTATTACGAAGGCATGAGCTGTCACTAGAACATTATAAAGCTGGTCGTCTCCGATAAGTGTGCCAGGTTGACCTAATTCAGCACGAATCAACAAACTTAGGCCGGTACCTACTATCCCTGCCCAAGCGCCAAATAGTAAATATAGGGTACCAATGTCTTTGTGATTGGTAGAGAATAGTCATCGGTTTATGAACATAGGTAAAATGGTCGAGTAGGCATTAGACTGTAAATCTAAAGACAGAGGTAAAGTCCTCTTTTTACCAAGTCCTGTAGTGAATGATCATTTTGAATTGCAAATTCAAAGAAGCAGCTTCAATCCTGCCGGGACTTCTCCCGCCTTTTTTTTCTCGCGGCGGGAGAAGTAGATTGAAGCCAGTTTACTAGGGTATTTAGCTGTTAACTAAAAGTTCGTGGGAGATGTATCCCTCCAATCTAGTGAGGATTTAGCTTAATTAAAGTGTTTGATTTGCATTCAATTGATGTAAGATATAATCTTGCAATCCTTATTAGGCAGGGGTTAAGTAAAATTATACTTGCTTAGGGCTTTGAAGGCTCTTGGTCTTGTTTAACCTAAACCCCTATAGCAGGATAAAGAATGCTGGTGTGAGGGGTAGGAGTATTGTGGATAGTACGATTGCTGTTGGTAGGAGGGTTATTTGTTTTGTAGGGTAGAATTGTCATTTTATTTTTATGTTATTGGTGGAGGGAAATAGGGTTAATGCTGTAGAGTAGGTAAGGCGCATATAAAAGTATAGGTTGAGTAGAGCTGTGATGGCTATGAGGGTGGGTAGGATGAGAGTGTCGTTTTTTGTTAGTTCTTGAATAATTATTCATTTAGGTATAAAGCCTGTGAGTGGAGGAAGACCTCCTATGGAGAGTAGGGTGAGTATAGTAAAAGTTGTTATAATGGGTATTGTATTTCATGTTTGGGATAGTAGCAGTGTGGTGGTAGTGGAGTTTTGAATGAGTAATATAAATATAGTAAAGGTTATTACAATATAAATTAATAGGTTTAGCAGGGTAAGAGCTGGGTTGTATAGTAAAATAGCAGTTATTCATCCTATGTGGGCAATTGATGAGTAGGCTATAATTTTTCGGAGTTGTGTTTGGTTTAGTCCACCTCAACCTCCAATTAGAATTGATAGGAAGGACATAGTGATTATTAGGTGTAGGTTGATTGATGGTGAAATTTGGTAAAGGATTGAGATAGGTGCTAGTTTTTGTCATGTAAGTAGAATTAGTCCTGTGCTTAGGGGAATGCCTTGTGTGACTTCTGGTACTCAGAAGTGGAAAGGGGATAATCCTAGTTTAATGGCTAGGGCTATTGTTATTAGAATGGATGCTGTTGGGTCAAATAATTTTATGATGGTTCATTGGCTAGAATGTATTAGGTTGATGATAATTGCTAGTATAAGTAATGAGGATGCTGTGGCCTGTGTTAGAAAGTATTTGGCTGAAGCTTCTGTGGCTCGGGGGTTAGGCTTTTTTATTATGATGGGGATGATAGCTATTATGTTTATTTCTAGTCCGATTCAGGCGAACAATCAATGAGAGCTGATGGTGACAATTGTTGTGCTTAGGATGAGGGTTGTTAGTAGAGTGATAGAGACGAATGGGTTAATTAGTATGGGAAGGATATAAACCAACATTTCCGGGGTATGGGCCCGGTAGCTTATTTAGCTGACCTTACTGTAGATTATGGTGTAGTGTGGTAGCACGAAGAATTTTGAATTCTTAAGGGTAGGTTCGATTCCTATTGTTCTAGAAATAAGAGGACTTGAACCTCTATTATTTACTCTATCAAAGTAATTCTTTTGTCAGACATATTTCTTGTTTTATGTTTGGGGTGGGATACTTGCTGTTATGATGGGTAATGAGATATGTCATATGCAGAGAGCTAGTGTCAGTGGGAGAAAATTTTTTCAAAGAAGGTGTATTAGTTGGTCATATCGGAATCGGGGGTAGGATGCTCGGATTCATAGGAAGGATATTGTTAGTAGTAGTGACTTGACAATTAGGTTTGTTGTACATAATTCTGGTATATAGGGGTCGTGGAATGCTCCTAGAAATAAGATAGTTGTGAATATATTTATTATGATAATGTTGGCATATTCTGCTAGGAAGAATAGGGCGAAAGGACCAGCAGCGTATTCTACGTTAAAGCCAGATACGAGTTCTGATTCTCCTTCTGTAAGGTCGAAGGGGGCTCGGTTCGTTTCTGCTAAGGTGGAGATAAATCATATTATAGCTAGTGGTCATGAAGGAAAGAGTAGTCATAGTTTTTCTTGTGTGGTATTTAGTGTGGATAGAGTGAAAGAGCCGTTTATTAGAAGTACTGATAGTAGAATAATAGCTAGTGTTACTTCGTATGAGATTGTTTGTGCTACTGCTCGGAGAGCTCCAATTAGAGCGTATTTTGAATTGGAAGCTCATCCGGATCATAAGATGGAGTAAACAGCTAGGCTTGATATTGCTAGTATGAATAGTACTCCTAGGTTTATGTTGATGAGTGGGTGTGGTATGGGTAGGGGAGCTCATATTGTGAGAGCTAGGGCTAGTGCAAGTACGGGTGCAATTATAAATATGGTAGTTGAAGATGTAGCTGGTCGTAGTGGTTCTTTAGTGAATAGTTTGATTGCGTCAGCGAAGGGTTGTAGTAGGCCGTATGGGCCTACGATGTTTGGCCCTTTTCGGAATTGTATATAGCCTAGGATTTTACTTTCTACTAGCGTTAGGAATGCTACAGCTAAGAGGACAGGGAGAATGAGTGTTAGAATGTTAATTACAAACATTTGTTGAAGAGGGGATTTGAACCTCTGGGTATAAAAGCTTAAGTTTTATGCAATTGCCGTACTCTGCCACTTCAACAAAGCCCTGATCTTGGGCAGGGTATGTTTGCGCTAGGTTATTAGGTTGAGACTGGATCACTAATTGTTTGAAGGCGCTTTTTTAAAGTTGGCCTTATTTCTCTTGTCCTTTCGTACTGGGAGAAATGCGTAATAGATAGAAACCGACCTGGATTACTCCGGTCTGAACTCAGATCACGTAGGACTTTAATCGTTGAACAAACGAACCCTTAATAGCTGCTGCACCATTAGGATGTCCTGATCCAACATCGAGGTCGTAAACCCTATTGTCGATATGGACTCTAGAATAGGATTGCGCTGTTATCCCTAGGGTAACTTGTTCCGTTGATCAAAATTTTGGATCAATAAGTGATACTATACTTTGGCTAGTAGGCCTAAGTTTTAATCACTCGGAGGGTTTTTTATACTCCGAGGTCACCCCAACCGAAATTGTCAGCTCATCTAAAGCTTTGTTATCCCTTGGTGGTATTATTTTATGCTTTTTGAGTTGATTAATTAAAGCTCCATAGGGTCTTCTCGTCTTATTGTATTATCCCCGCCTCTTCACGGGGAGGTCAATTTCACTGATTAAGAGTAAGAGACAGTAAAACCCTCGTGTGGCCATTCATACAAGTCCTTATTTAGAGAACAAGTGATTATGCTACCTTTGCACGGTCAAGATACCGCGGCCGTTTAACGATTGTCACTGGGCAGGCAGTGCCTCTAATACTAGTTATGCTAGAGGTGATGTTTTTGGTAAACAGGCGGGGTTTGTGTTTGCCGAGTTCCTTTTACTCTTTTTAATCTTTCCTTGGTGCACACCTGTGTTGGATTAACAGTGCGATTAATAAATAGTTTAGTGTTAGGTTATATTTATTAGTTGTTAACTATCAGTATATTATCAGCTACTGATATAAGCTTGTGCAAGGAGAAAATTTTTCTTGTTACTCATATTAACAGTATTTCTTCTATAATTAAATAGATTAGTCCAATAGTCAGGCTAGGAGTTTTTTGTTTATTGTTGAAATTAAAACTTGATTTTGTTGTTGAGCTTGAACGCTTTCTTAATTGATGGCTGCTTTTAGGCCAACTATGGTTTAAGTTTTATGTTACTCTCTAGTAAAGGTTGTATCCATTTCTAAAAAGCTGTACCTTTTTAGACTAACAGTTAAACATACGTTGGAACTTAATATGGTTTTTAGTATTGTTTAATGTTGAACTGAAATTCCTTTCTTGGACAACCAGCTATCACCAGGCTCGTTAGGCTTTTCACCTCTACTTACAAGTCTTCTCACTATTTTGCCACATAGACGAGTTTGTTCTAGTTACTGCTCATAAGTAGCTCGTCTGGTTTCGGGTAATTTAACTTAAGGTCTCTTTGCTAAATTATTACTAGTTAAATCATTATGCAAAAGGTACAAGGGGTAAACTTTGCTTTTTTCTACTTTTAATAATTCTTTCATCTTTCCCTTACGGTACTTTCTCTATAGCGCCATTGATAATTAAATTTCTATCTCCTATACTTTAGATGTATGGTAAATGTTTTATTTGATTGACTTATAGTAGTAGTGATGAGGAGGAGTATGGGCTAGATATAGTTCAAGATGTGCACGAGTTGTGGAATCTTCTAGGTGTAAACTAGATGCTTTGTTTAAGCTACATCTTGTTTATCCAAGCACACCTTCCGGTATGCTTACCTTGTTACGACTTGTCTCCTCTTGTACGCTTGCTTAGCATGGGTTAGCAATCTGGGGCTTTGCTATGGCACTTGAGGAGGGTGACGGGCGGTGTGTGCGTGCTTCATGGCCTTATTCAATTAAGCATTCTATTCTTAATTTACTGCTAAATCCTCCTTTAGTTTTTAGGTTTCATAAAAACTTTCGTGTGAGTTTAAGGGGTGTTCTTATTATAGAAAATGTAGCCCATTTCTTCCCAATCCATAGGTTACACCTTGACCTAACGTTTTTACGTGCAGTAGTTGTGCTTACTTTCGTTCCTTTTTTAGGGTTTGCTGAAGATGGCGGTATATAGACTGAAGTAGCAAGGATTGGTGAGGTTAATCGTGGTTTATCGTTTACAGAACAGGCTCCTCTAGAGGGATATGAAGCACCGCCAAGTCCTTTGAGTTTTGGGCTGTTGCCGATAGTACTCTGGCGAATAATCTTGTTTTAGGATTATTTAAGTTTACGACTAAGCATAGTGGGGTATCTAATCCCAGTTTGGGTCTTAGTTGTCGTGTACTCAGTTTATGGTAAAGTTACTTTCGTAGTTTAACTTAATTTTAATTATGGCTTTTTACAGCTTAATTAAGGTTTGACTTTATTTTTATATTGTTCCTTGACACTCTTTACGCCGGGTGTCTATTAACTTGGGTCAATCGTATGACCGCGGTGGCTGGCACGAAATTTACCAACCCTAATTAGCATGGCTAGGTCAAACTTTCGCTCATAGCCTAATTCTTGTCACTGCTGTATCCCGTGGGGGTGTGGCTAAGCAAGGCGTTATGAGCTACTGGTATAGTGTGCTTGATGCCCGCTCCTTTTAGTCTTTAGTGATTTGGAGGGCATTCTCACTGGGATGCGGATGCTTGCATGTGTAAGTCTGCTAAGAATTAATAGAAAGGCCAGGACCAAACCTTTATGTTGATGGGGCAATAATGCCCATCTAGACATTTTCAGTGTCTTGCTTTGTAAAAATTTAAGCTACATTAAC